AATTTTCTATTTCGATGAACCGACTCTTACCAAAATTAGATATGGACCGTGAGGAAGAGCTAAACTTTTTTTATTTTACTTTTTTGTTTCCCCTTTTTTTCGAAATCCGAAGAAGTTTCCATGGATCATCTGTCAACTGATCGATCAATGACTTCTTCGCCGGAATGATAATAAAAATATTATTTTCTTTTATTATACCCATCGAAGAGGCCTTTGATTCTTTTGATCGGGATTCATATTGAAAATAATCAGCAATCCGGGAATTAGAATCGTACGAATCGCTTTTCGATCATTTCTAATTGATTGAAATCAACACAAATTAAATACAAGACAGATGTATAAAGCAAAGAAATAGAATTGGGGGGGGGCACTATATACATTATATATATAATATGTAATTGATATCCATATATATACACCGATATATAGGAATATGACGATACTATTGTAGATTGATCTCTATTAAATTAACTTGCATTACAATACACCCTTATAGACTACAATACCATTATATTAGTTATAGTATGGATAGTATGGTAGAAAGAAATATCTGAATCTTTCTACCATACTATCGTATCTCATAGAATACGGCTAATTCTAGTCTGCTAATTCTAGTCTGCCCATTTCATTTAAGACTCGAAATTGGAATCCTTTTCTTCTGTTCAATTATTGATAAGAACAAAAAAGTCAAGTTTAATTCAAATTAATCACCTTGACTGACTGTTTTTACGTATATTATAAGTAAAAAAGCGGTAGGAACTAGAATAAACAGTGCAGTAGCAATAAATGCGAGAATATTTACTTCCATAATCTCATTGTTTCATTTTTCTTTAATTCACAATAACTCGGGAGTTAATCCCATAGAGATAATAAATCTTTAGCTTGTAAATTCAATGGGATGAATTACATCTCGATGATATTGAATCGGATCAATATCATGAATAACAATATCTGCACTATCAAATCAACTCATCGTCAAGAATTGAATAGTATAACATAGGAAGATCTTTTATCCATACCGAACTCCAAATTTTATTCCTGATCCAACCAAGACTTCCTTTATTTTTTTTTTATTTATCATTCTTTCTTTTCTATAATCTACCGCCCTCTTTGTACAACCATCTGATAAAGTATCATCGAACCCTTACCATTGATTCTAAACAAATCCCAACAAACAATAGAAGCTAAATAAAGAGTTAAGTTCTAAACTCCCTTTTTTACTGATCTAATCTTCTTGGAAAACAAAAGAAGGATGATAAAGATGAGTACAAGTTTCGTTATAAATAAATCGAATATTCTATCAAATGCACTCTTTTTTTATCTAATAATTTGAAAGGTTTGTTCTTTCAAGGAAACCCCTTAATAAAAAAATGGCATCCCCTCCCTAATAAAAAAGGGATCCCTGAAAATATTCTATTACAATAACTATGTTAAAGTTATTTTATATCGTACAAACTCCATTTATATATGTACTTCCGGGAAACGTACAGTACTCTACTCTATTCGACAGATAGGGAGTAATCGAAAAAGCCATACCCAGTACAGTATGGTATCTCTTGGAATCTTGAATCTGATGCTACCAATAATTGTACAAATCCACATATGTATATCTCCCATCAATCGAATCAGTACTAGTCAAAGAAATGGAAATTCCCCCATTGATGATAAATGTGAAAAAAAGAAGAGAAATTCCCCTTGGGAATGAAATTTTACTTAACTTTCCCCAAAAATCTTTCACAAAAAATGGAGATCGGAATTTATATATTTTTTTATTGGATCCGTCGGGACTGACGGGGCTCGAACCCGCAGCTTCCGCCTTGACAGGGCGGTGCTCTGACCAATTGAACTACAATCCCAAGTAAATACCATAATAAAATAAAGTATTATGTATACATATTTTTATGATTTTATTCTAACCCTTTCAATTTTGAATTTAGATTCAAATTGGCGGGTTGTAACAGAGCCGTGAGTGATATATTGATACCCATATGGGTATGCGCTTTAGTGAGAACAACCTGGATTCCTAGTAATCCTTTTGTTATTGCCAAATAAATTGAATAATTACTTTTTCAATGAAAAAGGTTTTTTTATTTCCCCTTTTCTTTAGATTTTACTTTATACTTACAGATCATAATTTGTTGGAAAAATATAGTAAATAAATAGTAGTATAGATATACCAGGGAAGAAAATTTCTCTTCCGTATTGGGGGATCGAGCATTTCTGGAGAGCACAAAATGGGTTATATGATACCATTTCCTGGTAGATCGGCGAATTTTTGGGCCGAGCTGGATTTGAACCAGCGTAGACATATTGCCAACGAATTTACAGTCCGTCCCCATTAACCGCTCGGGCATCGACCCCAGAAGAAAAAATTCCAGGCTTATTGATAATCCACGATCAACTTCCTTTCGTAGTACCCTACCCCCAGGGGAAGTCGAATCCCCGCTGCCTCCTTGAAAGAGAGATGTCCTGAACCACTAGACGATGGGGGCATACCATACTTGCACGACCGCCACCATACTATGCTCATAGTATGAATAGTTTTTTTAAATTGTCAATATAATGGAATGGTATGACTCGATACGGAGGATCTTTCCATCTTTCACGATTCTATAGCATTTTTTTCCGCCAATAACTTAGTTCAGAGGCTACGCCAAATTTCTTTATCAATCATTCAATGAAATATGTTGGATCTATGTTAAACTAGTGGGTATATGTATCAATCAAATAACTTTCGTTATGATGTCAATTAGGATTGTTTCCAATCCATTGTATTGCTATTTATCAAATCCAATATCAATATTTTTATTTTACCTATATTCACTAGTATATCCTCCCCTATAATTTACTGGATAAGTCAAATTTCGAATTTCTGAACGAACCGCTATGCATATAAGAGATATCTATGTATTATATGTAAATATATTATAATAAGTATATATACTAAACTCATAGTGGCTAGTGACTTTATTCAGGAATTGAATCAAACAAGCCCTTTTAACTTAACTCAATAGAAATTGCGTAAGAGATGTTCGCCTAAAAGCTATATTTGCAAGACTCGGCGATGAATTTCTTAAGCTGTAGTTGATTGATGTAGTTGCTTTCGTTTCATCGATATTGGGTTGGTGTTCAGTGTACCTTAGTACAAGATCAAAAGATTTCCATTTCCTGTGAGATTCCCATGTCAACATAACTTTCGGCTTCCTCGATGCTTCTTCACTAAATCCATTGCCGTCGATCAGCCCGCCCTTGGCGCCTCAGGTGCCCTTTCTTCATGAGATGTCTTTTTCGACGCAGAGAAGATTAATAAATACCAAAATGGAATCACACTTGTGAGACGAAGCTCAAATTACCGCCATGCATTCTATCCATTTTGCCACCATAAGACAGCCAAGGCTAAGCTACTAGCAATCAAGACCCATCTCGCTCATAGCACTGCGTTCTTTCTTTCAGAACCTCAACTTTCTTATTTTTTTTCCGCTGGGAATGGGGGGAAGGAAGAGACACCATCATCTCTAAGACCCGATCCCGAATACGAAGCTAGCGACTAACCTTGAATACATCCGTGGCTGGCCGGTGGAAGCTCATCGGCCCAACGCCGACTTTTCCACCTGTCCCATCACGGAGCTAATCAGCAGCCAGGTTACGAAGAAAAGGCTCAAAAGGAGGATCCCTTTCGCCGGTTGCAGCCTGATCTTTTGGGTGTGACATGGGGCTACTTCCAGTATGTCATCAAAGGATAACCGGCCCCATCTGTATGGCTTCGGGTCCTTTTTCGTTAAGTCGGCGCGGATGCTTCCCCAACCCTTATGAAAACGGCTGCTGACTTGATATTCAGTAAAAAGAGTACTCACCCTTTTTGCTAGCCGATACTTGGTCTCTCCGCGAGAAATTAGACCTATCTAATAATCGACCCCTTCCAACCCCTTCGCCTACCTTCCGTTCACTCTTCCGCTCCCACCAAGTTGAAAGGCAAGAAGCACATATTCATCGTATTTATCGGGTTACCTAAAATAAGAGCTTTTTTTACAAAAAAGGAATAATACCCGAACCTCTTTCCGCGTGTTTAATGAACATACTAATAACCGTGGGTGTGGGCACTTCCAACCACAGACTTCACCTCTAACTTCAGGTCATCCCTTGTGATAACTGACGCCGTTTACTTCGTAACCTTCGGTGCCCCTTATTTAACTTTTTCTCTTTTTCAAGTTGCGAATGAATATATATAAGTAGCTATTTGCCTATTGGCTTACTCTGAGTGCGCGCTCTCCCACTCCTTCGGGGCCTTAAGCTGTAATAATATTTATACCGGAAACTCCTCTCTGGTGGCTCCTTATACAAGATGTTTTCTATCTACACATCTATCATTCTTCGCCTCTGAGGCAGCCTAACAGAGAGAATTGAATGTAAGTGAGCACTTTCATCCCATGCATCTCATCTTTTTCAGTCTTCCAACACTAACTTAATACCGAGAAGCAGATCCTTAACATCATTCACTAAACCCCCTTTTTTGTTAAACGATAAAGATACTTCATTCATTAAACGGAGGGGTTTACATCATTGTCAATTCCATGACACAACCAACTAGGCATAGAGCTATTCCAAGTACAACGAAAACCACATTTGGCAGCATAAGAGGCAACAAAATGGGCAGCTATATTACACGTCCTGGGCACGTAATTATATAGAACTGCATCCATTTGATTAGCAACAAGCCAAATATAATAAACCGCGGCTTCGCAACCTTACTTCGTTTATTTTACTTTCCTTCGGCTTCGCAACCTTTGATTGCTTTCCTTCTTCCACCTTGCAGCGCTCGGTGCCTCACTATGGGCTTATAATGAACGGGGCGACACTGTCTGTTTCGCCATTATAGTAGTACCTCCCTGAAGAGCCTAAATCCATACGGTAATCCCGCCGACTCAAAGCAATTAGCAGCTCTCCTCATTTAAAAGGACATCATGAAGATAAGGCGAGTCTTCTTTAAAGATTGAGGTTATCCCCTTCTACATTAGCATACATTAGAAAGTAAGTTGGTTAGTAACCACATCACCATTAGCACACCATATTTTATATAGCATTTAGTAATTTAGTACAGTAAGCAAGCGAGTGACTGGAACAGTAGATACAGTAGACTTGTTCCCCGTTGAATTGATGAATCGGCCACCCGGACTTACCAAAACTAGATCTTCAGTCACCCCTGCGCCTCAATAGACCCCCGGCTTAATGACCTCTGGGAACGAATCTTCTAAGTCCAGAGAATGATTGCACTCCTTTCTTTCTTTCTATTGTCTATTTGATTGTAAGTGACATCTGCCCACGGTGTCGGACAAAAAGAAAAGATGTCGGAGGGCAGAAAACCTACTCTATAAAGTCTAAGGTAGCGTAACAGACAGCCAAAACTACAGACAAGGAAGAACAGCTTCCCTTCCGACCGCATTCACTCACTATAAGAGCAGGGGACTCTTGCTCGCTTTCTTCTACTATATATAACTTGACTTACTATCTATAATACGTTTTTTTCAGAGTCGAGCACACTTCGTGACCTCCTAAAAGCAGTTACTTCATACCGATGCTAATATGATGGCCGGTCATAGTTCAGGTTTCTTGTCTCTCGTTTCTTTGACTAAAAAAAAGAAGACTCTTTGGTCGATTCCTGCAGGGCTGGGCAGCAGCTTTACCCGTTGTCAGAATCGAATGTAGCCTTTAAGCGAGGCCCTTAGCGATAGGGGGAAAGGAGAGTGGGTGAATCGCTTTCTTAGGCTTTCTTTATTAGAAGGATAAGCACGGTTATTGCTCTTTGTCCGCCGAAGGGAACTATATCCGGTCAGACTATCACACACGAGACTCGCCTGGGCTCTCATATAGACCAACTAACTTCTCTCTCCTTAACGTCTGGTACCATTGCCCCGCCACTCTGCCTGTCTTCTTGTGGCCGGGTCGGGTCATTCTTAACTCCTGTTACAAGGGCTTCGCATACCGACCGTTCGGGCGAAGCGGGGGAAATTACTTCTCAACTACTGAAAACAATGAGAATGACCAAATTATGGATGAGAGTGCTCCGGCAAGAAATGCCTGTAGCTGATGAGAATAGTTCTTAGATTGATTTCTCCAGGGCCCCTGGGTCTATGTTGCCCTGGAGGTTACGAAGTAAAGACAGGTAATGAATGGATTTGAAAACAAATCTGGTGTCTCAGGGTCTCGTTTCAATGCCTTGTCAAATGATGATGTAATTACTGAGGCTCCTACTCACTCTGAAGCTCAAATTGAGCCTGAGCTTAGCAAGCCTGTTGAGAAGGTGAAGCAATCAGTTAATTCTGACAAGGCTAAAGCTCAGAATGCGAGGAAACCTCTGAAGGACATCCCCAACCCCCGGCAAGTTCTTCTAAGGTTGCTAGGGGCCCCGCTAAATTGGCTTCTGGTGGTTCTAAGTATAAGGCTAAACCAGCAGTTAGAATTATGGATAAAGTTGTTGCTTCCCCTGCTGCTCAAGTGGACTTTACTGATGTGCAAGGTAAAGTCAAAGAGTGGCTCTGTGAGCAGTCTTCCTCCTCCTTATGGATTGCTCTCCAACCGCCATGACCCCCGCCTTAGATCGTGCTATTGAATTGATGTCCCAGGTCCCAAGTTCCATTGATGAGGTGGTGCAGATTGGTGACTCTGATGTTGGAATGGAAGCAGTTCAAGTTACTGAGACTGTGGATGAAGCCTCTTATTCTTTGGAGGCTATGAATCTTGCTTCATTGGGGTCTGTCCTCTAAGGTTTTCCCTCTTTGTTTAAAAAGGTTGTTGGGGGTGCTGGAAGAAGGGATGCTTTGCTTGCCATCAAAGATTTCGGTAGATTGAATCATGTTGACATTCTAGTAATTCTTGAACCTAGAATTAGTGGTAGGAGAGCTAAAAGGCTAATTGCTGAGATTGCTTTCTCTAAGGCTGGAGTTTCTGATGCCACTGCGGGGTATTTGGGTTCTGTGGGAGAATAATAAGGTTGATATTTAAATTAGACAGTGTCTTGAGCAATCCATTACTATGTGCATTACTTGCAAGGCTTGGATGTTTAGTGCTGTTTATGGCAAGCCTTGTCATTAGAAGAGGCTTGAATTGTGGCAATCCGCATTGCAAGCTCTCATAACTTGCCTTGGCTTCTTGCTGGGGACTTTAATGACATCCTTTTCTCACATGAGAAGTCTGGAAGATCCGTTGACACGAAATGCGTTTTCCCGCGTGAAACGTGTTTTCACCCTTGCTTTTTTTGAAACCAAATCCGTTTTCCCGTGATTTTCAATACAAAATTGGTAGATGTAAGAGATAAAAACCTCGTACTTTTGATGAAAGAATTGGTGGTACTCTTGATTCAAAAAGTCGAAGAAGCAAGGCACGAGGGAGTTTACTTGCTCGACCATAGGTAGTTTACTTGCTTAGTGTGAGGTTGCGAAGCAAAAGATATTTTAGGCATTGGAGGATTTTTATTTTTCTTTTATCTTTTCCTTTGTCCTTGGCTACTGAGGGTTGACGTTCGGGTAGTGTCTTCCCTTTTCTGAGTTGCATCTGGTCTACCGCTCTTCTTCTTATTCTGGGAAGTTAGGCTCTTCGAGTTGCTCCCGAAGCCAACCATGTTACAGGTGCTGGGTACTGCTCGTGAAGGATCCTTGTAGAAATTTTGAGCAAGGACAATGTTCCCCTTATTTTTTCTGGACCACGACTAAAAAGTGTAGCGGATCTCGCCGTGGTAAGGGCAGTCATTTAGATTGTCCGTCATGTCTGCCTGTTCAGGGACGGTGATTGGGGGAAGTTCTAGTCCAGCCCTTACCTTAAGGCATGGGCATATAATTATTCCAGAAAAGACTAAATCAATCCATTTTTGGGTTCTGGACCCCTGGCCGGATGAGAGTTCGTATATCTGTAAGCTTTCTTTTGCTGACTGGGACAAGGTGGGCCGAAAGCTCATGGGGAACCAGGATTCTGCTAGTTTAGACCAAAGGTATCGCCTGAAATCGGGAATCCGCTTGGAAAATGCAGGAGAAGGTGGAGGCCCTTTATTGGAGCCTGGCCCTGCAGCTCAACCTGGGAAGTGCTATAATCAAGGTAGAAACCTCGCTGTCAACTGGATGCCCTAGCCCAGCGACCAAAGACTTGCATGCGGAGTTCAAGAAAACAAGAAAAAAAGTGAATAGAAAAGAGACAGGCGCAAAATACGCATCAGTAATGAGGGATGGGACGGCAGTTATTGAACACAGCCCCAAATCAACTTGACTGAGAGAGTCCGTTATAACTTCTCGGTGTAAGGCCATAATTCTTTGGGCTATATTTAGCCCTTTCCGTCCCCGGTCCGGGGAGGTCGTCAGTATTGAGACATGTAATTGCGTTCGTATCGGGCTACATGCTGACGTGAAGATCATTTGTTAGCTACGATAAGCCACTATAGGATCGTAGAAAGTTTGTTCTCAGTGATTCAAGGAGCGAAAGGGCTCAGCAACACCGACGCGAGCATTCGGTTAAACCAAACCATTTCAAGCGCTCCCATATACAATCCAGTTCTACATCTTAGCGCTGAACTAATGAATAGAAATTGAGCTTCACTTCGGAATGGCATCATTTTTTAAAAAGTTCTAGCGTTGACAAGAGATGAGCTAAAGAGGTGGCCGGGCAGTTGACCAGACCCTACCACATACAGACAGCAAGCAAGAGCTGTGCCGTCTTATCCGGAAAATTAAATTCTTGTCACCCCAAATGCTACTACCTCTTTGCGGAATGCTTGATCGAGAAAAGCAAGCAAAGAAGCAGCAGGATACGGAATATGAAGGGGGGTAGAGCCAATAACCAATTGAAGAGTTACAGACTACAGTATAAAGCCCTCAATCATGCTCTTGCCAGTGACATAGATTGTATATACTCTCTAGATTAAGGCAAATTCTGCGCTCCACGAAAAAACATCGGGGGTTCTTCCTGGACTTAAGGAAGGCAAAACTAAAAGTGCCCCTATGACTCTGGTTCTAGTGAAAGCGATGAAAGTATAGCTGTGCTCCAGTTTTTCGGGTAAAGGTTATACGGCGGTCAAGGCGACCTTATAAAATATAACATTGGGGACATAAAAGCCTATGGTAATCTCGTCCTTAGTTGCCGAATCTAATGGAGGTTTCAATCCGACGGATCAACCGTAATTTGAAGGTAAAACGGGGGGATGGGAACTCCTACTCTGACTATTGTTGGTTGCGATCTCTAAGCGGGATTTTCAGTCATCTATCCCCTGAAGAACGAGTGTTAAGCGAGTGAAGTGCCCCATAAGCTATAAGGGCGAGCTATATGTTTAAATTCCGTGAGCAGCGATTGAACTGAACGTTCCAAGTGCATCCAGCAGGAATCGAACCTACGAATTTTCGCCCCGGTTGGTATAGGTTGGGCGCTTTAACCATTCAGCCATGGATGCAAAGAGACTCAGCGAGTGAACTAGGTTTTGCTATTCCTTCTCGAGCTTCTATTTCTTCCGTTAAAGGAGATTCGGGAAAAGATGGAATAGGAAGACGTGTTTCCAGAACAAACAAGATACGGGTTGAGAAGGGGGAGTTAGCAAAGTTAGACAAGATTGGAATGGGCATAGGAACATGTATTGATGTACCAGATCGGCTAATGCTCCCAGGTTGATGCGATGTATTCCACCAGTTGACTGAAGACTTTATTATTGGTATATCGATCGGTCCAGCACGGATTGAAATAGAAGCCGGTTCGACAGGAAGCTTTTGAAAACGCAGTGCACCCAGGTAAATAAGGAACGAGATGAATACAGAGGTTAAACGAGCATCCCACACCCAAAAGGTGCCCCACATAGGTCTTCCCCGAAACCCCCCAGTAACTAAGGTAAACAACGTAAAAAAGGCACCCATTTCTGTACCGGTTCCGGAAGAGCGAAGAAAAAGGGGATGTTTTGTTAATAGGAAAAAGAAAGTGCTTATAGCCGTAGCGATATAAATAAGAATACTCATCCGAGCCGCAGGAACATGTACATACGGAATACGAGAATTTCCACCTTGTTGAAGATCTAGTGGTGCTACCCGAAGACTTAAATGAATAGCCATCGCTGTTAAGAACAACCGAGATCCAATGATAATTTGCGCGTAGCTTCTGGTCTTTGACATCAAAAAATAAGGTTGTAATAACGAAACGGACATGCGAGAATTTGGTCCTAGCTAGTGGAACAAGAAAGACATGGATCTATATTCAATACGCAATCAAAGGATTTCCCCTGCTTTGTTTTCGCTCCGCTCGTGCGCGGCACTCCTTGCTCGCGGAGCGGCATGCCGAAAAAAGAAAGGTTTTGGAAGAAAAAAAAGTGGATTCCCTTTTGTGACCAAGAGCCCATCCTTGATCCAAGCCGAGTTTTGCATTCCTTAGCTTGGTGCAAAAGGCTTCTCGCGGGTCTTTTTTCAAGCCCATCTCGAATACGATGCGGTAGGGTACTCGTGACCCTGCTGGTGGCTGCCACTGCCTCACACTTAAATGCCGCCAGCTCTGTCTTCCTACTTAAGGCATCCGCGACCTGGTTGGTCCGTCCAAGCTTATACTCTAGCACCATATCAATCAAACTTGGCAAGTTTGTCTTGCTTGCCCGCGTGAGTTTTTTCTGGGTCAGGAAGTCACTCGTCGCCACATTATCCGTCTTGACCACAAATCGTGACCCGTCTCCACGTTCTCAAGTAGTGCACTATTGCTGTCATCTCCTTCTCTTGGACCACGCCTTTCGGTCTCATTGAGCTTTCGGCTCTCATATGCTACTGGGTTACCTTATTATACTAGCACACCGCCTATGGTGACGCATCCGTGTGTACTTCAAATGGCTTAGTGTGATCTGGCAACTGCAATACGGGGTCATCAATCAATGCCTGCTTTAGGTCCTAAAAAGCTCTTTTACACTCTTCCGATCAGTGCAGTGCGTCCGTACGTCCGGATATTTTTGAGTTGAGCAGCCCTCTTCGAGTAACTTACGATGAATCTTCGGTAATAGTTTACGAGCCCTAAAAAAGATCTTAGCTCACTCACCTTAGTAGGTGCTTGCCACTCCTCGATGGCTCTGATGCCCATCCAATGCCCGGATCTCCATCTGTCCAACGGAGCATTTATCTTTCTTTACATAGAGGTGATTCTCCCTTAATACCTTAAAAACGGTCCGGAGGTGGCTAACGTGGTAGTTTAACGGATAGCTATAGCCCACGATCAAAGTATACCACCAGTCGTCTAAGTACGGGTGGAATAGCTCATTGTGTAGGGTGCAGAACGTGGCGGGGGCATTGGTGAGTTCAAAAGGCATAACCAAATAAAGCGCCCCTTTATTAGTAAGGTTGCTTGCTTGTCACACAGGTCGTCTTTCTTTCAGAACCTTCCGCGATACGCATTTGGTAGTAGCCCAACCGTAGATCCTACTTCTCGAAGTATCTCGCGCTGGGCGAAGAAGTCCGCAATCAAAGTGGACACTTGTTCTTGATGGTTAGGTTACCTTGTTGAGCGCCCGATAATCAATGCACAAACAAGGCTACCGCTTCTTCTGGAATAAAGAAAACGGGGGCCCCCTACCTCCCCCCTAGGGAAAACCCGCCTTTTCCCTTATTTACCCCTTTCTTTTCTGGTTTATTTGGATGGCAAGAAAGAATCTTGTCTTCAATAGAACACCAAACTATCGGCCATTTTTGCCTCAGCTTGCAAACTCCTTTGATTGGGCAAGTCAAGTTGTTTGTTCGCTAAGGAATAAAAACCTTAATATAACCGACACTGGTATAGGCACGTTTTTGTGGCCTTCTCACCTGGTGGAATCATAGCACTACTGTTTCCTATCTGGTTAGGTTTTCCAGATGGGTTAGTAGTTAATTGCTATCACCTTGGTATGGTGCGGTATTTTCTTTTGGAGTCGTGTCGTCCAGATGACAAGTATTTGTTGTCTGTGCGGGATGATTTGGAGCGTAAGCTCACTGAAGAAGGGGACTTCTACTTGGAGAGAGTCATGCTCAGATATTGGGTGGAATCTCTCGTACGATATGTCCGGTGGTATGAGGAAGCCTGTTGTGATTTCACTTTACCTTTGGAACAACTATTAGATCCACCTGCGGTTTGTCTACGTCCTGATCGGAAAGACCTTTTAAGTAAGTTTCACAAATATGGTCTGATGTTCAGATGTTATGACTAAATCCGTCAGCGTCGCTGTCCGCTACCTTTAATGGGCAGCGCTGTACGATTAAATGTTGAAGTTGTGCAATCTCGTCTTTGGTTAAGGGCCAACTCTTGGTTGGAGTTGGTTTAACGGACCGAAGAGTGCCACTACGATAAGTTTCATTATGTAAATACCGAAAAAAACTTGTCGTGGGAGCAGCCAAAAAAGAAGAGACATGAATTCATTGAACAACAAAGAAAGAAAGATTTCAATATTGTAAGTAAAAAGAAAGAAAAAACAATCTAATATAGGCACTACTTCTAAGATAGAATAACAATAACAAGAATTGCTTAAGTAACTCAGCGCTTCAAACCCGATAACGCCTTTCTTTCACTAAATATGCTGTTCCATACTATTATGAAAGGCTAAAGGCGCCTGGCGCGCCGTACTCTTTCTTTATCAGGGAGATGCTCCCCGTGTGGAAGCTATGAAATTAGATCGACCGTAATGGAAGCGGCCAATTCGCGATAGACGAGTGGGTAAGTGTCACGTGAGTAGGGGGATCGTGGAAGAAGTGGGTTCGACTCCCATAGTCCCAATGTGGCGAAAAAGGCTGATCTGGCCTAAAAAAAATTAATACGTATGACTTGTTTTCAGAAAGTGTTCAAGTTTATTCGTAAGATATTTGTCCGCCTTTTTTCTTTCATTTCTGACTGCGCCCCCTTACCTCTTTATTTTATTATTATGAAAAAGATCCGTCAGTTTCTTCAACGTCATCTTCCTATTTATAAGTCACTGCTCCTACGGGTTTTCTTAGTAATTTTGATTTTATTAGTTTTTTATGTTATTTTTCTATATTTGGGGTTTGTCCACTTTTTCAACGGCGCGCTTTCACAAGGGACAACGCTTTTGGGATGCCGGGCCCTCTCGGCTTTTTTAATAAAAAAAGGATTCCCAGCGAGTCTAACCTTATGTCTTTTTTGGGGAGTCAAAGCCCTCCTAACGACTCTTCCCGAAACTGTTCATATGGTCTCCCCCCGCGGGGGAGACGGGCAAGCACTTCCTCTTCCGGGCCCTTCCGACCCCTCGTCGTTGTGGAAGGAGAATTCCCCGGAGCCCGTCCCGGCTGCGCCAGTTGACCCTGATGTTTACCAGCCGTTACTAACCGATGAAATTAGAAAACAAGAGCTGGGGGATAGACTAAGAATTCACGTAATGGGTAAGGGATATAGCCCCGACCTAGTGGATTCGATGGTTGAGACACAAATATCAATTGATAAAAAGATCGAGCAAGCTCTGCTGTCCGATGGGTATTCGCGGGATTCTCTTATTGAGAAGAGACATCAAATAAGAGGCTTTGCCCTGTATCCGCGCGGTAAAGCTTGCTCTGAATCCACGTACTTAAAATATTTGGACTTTATGGAGAATTATGGCACGCATCGCAGCGTGCCCTACACTAGGATCATGGACGGAATATATAACCTTGATCTATCTCTTTATAAATAGTAGTTCATGACTTGTATTTCTCATTCACAAATCCTTCTTTGTTTATGCTGCTAACTCTCAGTTGACTGGCGTTTTTTTAGCTATGCATCACACACCTCATGTGGATCTAGCTTTCAACAGCGTAGAACACATTATGAGAGATGTTGAAGGGGGTTGGTTGCTCCGTTATATGCATGCTAATGGGGCAAGTATGTTTCTCATTGTGGTTCACCTTCATATTTTTCGCGGTCTATATCATGCGAGTTATAGCAGTCCTAGGGAATTTGTTCGGTGTCTCGGAGTTGTAATCTTCCTATTAATGATTGTGACAGCTTTTACAGGATACGTACTACCTTGGGGTCAGATGAGCTTTTGGGGAGCTACAGTAATTACAAGCTTAGCTAGCGCCATACCTGTAGTAGGGGATACCATAGTGACTTGGCTTTGGGGCGGTTTCTCCGTGGACAACGCCACCTTAAATCGTTTTTTTAGTCTTCATCATTTACTCCCCTTTATTTTAGTAGGCGCCAGTCTTCTTCATCTGGCCGCATTGCATCAATATGGATCAAATAATCCATTGGGTGTACATTCAGATATGGATAAAATTTCTTTTACCCTTATTTTTATGTAAAGGATCTAGTAGGTTGGGTAGCTTTTGCTATCTTTTCTTCCATTTGGATTTTTATGCTCCTAATGTTTTGGGGCATCCCGACAATTATATACCTGCTAATCCGATGCCCACCCTGCCTCATATTGTGCCGGAATGGTATTTCCTACCGATCCATGCCATTCTTCGTAGTATACCTGACAAATCTGGAGGTGTAGCCGCAATAGCACCAGTTTTTATATGTCTGTTGGCTTTACCTTTTTTAAAAGTATGTATGTGCGTAGTTCAAGTTTTCGCCCTATTCACCAAGCAATATTTTGGTTGCTTTTGGCGGATTGCGTACTACTAGGTTGGATCGGATGTCAACCTGTGGAGGCACCATTTGTTACTATTGGACAAATTTCTCCTTTAGTTTTCTTCTTATTCTTTGCCATAACACCCATTTCGGGACAAGTTGGAAGAGGAATTCCTAATTCTTACACGGATGAGACTGATCACACCTGATCAGTGAAAATTCTGACACCAATCATTTACGAGTGAGTATTACACCTGACAAGCGGATGAGTTTTCTAGTTGGCTATGTGCTTAGATAGGTAAAAGATACTCGGGCTGAACTTTTAATCCGGGGCTTTGTTTGTTCCCCCTTACCCTCCCTGAAAGCCGCATAGAGGAGTATCCGTATCACGCCCACTTATGATAAAATGACCTTATATCCTCTTCTAGGTAGAAGAGTATTCTGCATGAATATGCTTCTGCACTGGGAATATATCAT